AGATAGTTTTGCCTACCAAAAATGTATATGAAAATTGATCTATTTATTCCTTAAATAGACGATTTCCCTTCAAGAGCTAAAAAATAATTTTTTTTTTTTTTTTAATGTAACATTTTTAAAAAAAAAATAAAAATCTTTGATTAATTATTAATTTATTTAAATAATTTATTATAGTAATTATTTATGGAAAAATTTAAAAATTTTGTTTAAATAAAAATTAATTTAGATAATATTTTTATGCATATATATATATATATATTAATATATAATTTTACTATTTAATGTAATTATTTTTAAATTTAAATAAATATATTTATATTTTAATCTATAATAGTTAATTAAATATATATATATATATATATCATTATATTATTATATAGTTATTTATATATTTATAAAAATTTATTATTATAATATAAATATATAAAACATTATGTTTTCGTTATATATATGTAAACATATAAATGTTTAATAAGCTAACGCATTATTTTTGGATGGTGGGGAAAAGGTTTTTTTGAGCTACAATATCATTTTAACCTTATAACATATGAATAAATTTTTATATATATATATATTTATATTAACTGGTATATACCTAATTTTTCAGGGTCAAAAAAAACATAGATTTCTATAACAACTCAAAAAAAAAAATTCGCTTTTTTTTGCTAATAATTTAATTTTTTAAAATTTTTAAAAAATTTTTTTTTGAATTTATTGATACTATTTCCTTTAAAATTATTTTTTTTTATAATTTTAAAAAAAAAATTTTTTTTTTGTAAGATTTCTAAAAATATACTTAATTTAATTATTTAATTAAATTAGTAATTATTTTTAGAAATATAAAAATTAAATTTTAAGTTAGTAATAATAATAATTATGGAAAATAAATTGATTAATTGATAAGTTTTCTTACCAATAAATAAAAGAAAATTAATTGTTAAATTAAGGGGAATTTAACGTAAATTTTAATTTATAAATTTAGTGTTTTATAAATTGTTATTGAAATTGATTTTTTGGAGGGAATACTAATTTTTGTTAATAAGAATATTAAGTAATTAAAATTATTTTTATTTATATAAGTAAATTTTTAAAAAAGTTAATTTGGTTAAATAAATTTATATTAAAAATTAATTTTTAATTGAATAGAATTTTTATAATCTATGTTGATTTATAAAAAATACTTAATTTAATTATTTAATTAAATTTATAAATATTTTATTAAATTTAAAAATTAAATTTAAAGTTAAATATAATAATAATAATTAGAAATTAATTGATTAATTGATAAGTTTTCTTACCAATAAATAAAAGAAAATTAATTGTTAAATTAAGGGGAATTTAACATAAATTTTAATTTATAAATTTAGTGTTTTATAAATTATTATTAGAATAAGTTTTTAGAGGAAATACTAATTTTTATTAATAAGAATATTAAGCAATTTAAATAATTTTTATAATTTGTTTTATAAAATTTACTTTTAAAAGTTATTTAAATAAAATAAATTTATATTTAAAAATTTATTTTTTTATAAAAAAATAATATAAAAGTTTTATTTTAGCTTTAAAGGTTTTTATAAATTTATTTTATATGCAAGTTTTTGCGAGAATTTTTATTTATTTAAAAAATAAATAAATTTTATTATATCCGCAGTAATTAATATTATTGATTAAAGAAATTTAGAAATAGATATATTATTAAGTATTGGCTAAATTTGTGCCAGCAGCCGCGGTTACACAAATGATGCGAAAAACTTTTTTCAATATAAAGTTAAATTGAATATTAAAAATTAAAAAATGATTTATTAGGTGAAATTTTTAAATCATTAAAAATTTAGATAAAAAAAATATTGAAGCTTAAAAATTTTAATAAAAAACTAGGATTAGATACCCTATTATTTAAAATGTAGAATTAAAATATTTGAGTAGTATTAGTTATGATCTTGAAACTTAAAAAATTTGGCGGTATTTTAGTCTATTCAGAGGAACCTGTTCTGTAATCGATAATCCACGTTGGACCTTACTTAAATTTGTCAATCAGTTTATATACCGTCGTTATAAGAATATTTTAAAAGAAAAATAATTTTCTAGATTTTTAAGATAAAAAATATATCAGATCAAGGTGTAGCTTATATTTAAGTAGAAATGGGTTACAATAAAATTATTTATATGGAAATGAAAATGAAAAATTTATTGAAAGTGGATTTGATAGTAAAATTATAAAGATTAATAATTTGATTTTAGCTCTAAAATATGCACACATCGCCCGTCGCTCTTATTATTAAGATAAGATAAGTCGTAACATAGTAGGGGTACCGGAAGGTGTCCCTAGAATGACAATTTAAAGCTTATTTAGTAAAGTATTTCATTTACATTGAAAAGATTATTGTGCAAATCATTATAAATTGATTAATAAAAATTTATTAATATATTTTATTAGGTTTATAAAGTATTAAAAATAATTATGTTAAAAAATGTTTTAGTAAATTATATTGAAAAAATAAATTTTATGATAGTGAATTAGTAATGTGAATGAATATTGAAATATTGTGAAAATTTATTATTAAAAAAGAAAATTTAGTTTATTGTACCTTGTGTATCAGCGTTAATTAATTAAAAAATATATATTTATTTTTCTCGATTTTAAAAGAGTTAATAAATTATTAAAGTTATTGTAATAAAATTATTTTAAATAATTTATTAGAAATGAAATGTTTTTCGTTTTTAAAGGTATCTAGTTTTTTTAGAAATAAATTTAATTTAGAATTTTTTGAAATATTTATTTATTCAGATAAATAAATAATTAAAAAATTTAATATTTTATGGGATAAGCTGTAAAATAAATTATTATAAATAATAAATAATTAAAGAAAAATATATGCTTAGAATTAGCAAATATTAATAAATGTGTTATAATTTATTTTATTATTTAAATTATTTATTAAATTTTAAGTTTTTATAAAAATATTTATATTAATTAAAAATATAAAATAATAATGATTAAATTAGTATATTTTAATGTAAGTTTAAATTTATTTGAAAGGTTTATTTAAAGAACTCGGCAAAATAGTATTCGCCTGTTTAACAAAAACATGTCTTTTTGAATTAAATTTAAAGTCTAACCTGCCCACTGAAATATTTTAAATGGCCGCAGTATACTAACTGTGCAAAGGTAGCATAATCATTAGTCTTTTAATTGAAGGCTGGTATGAATGGTTGGACGAAATATTAACTGTTTCAAATAAATTAATTATAGAATTTTATTTTTTAGTTAAAAAGCTAAAATTTAATTAAAAGACGAGAAGACCCTATAAATCTTTATAATTTATTTTATTTTAAATATAAAGAATAATTTATTTATTAAAAATTAAATTATTTTATTGGGGTGATATTGAAATTTAATAAACTTTCAATTTAATTAATTCATTAATTTATGAATTATTGATCCAATATTATTGATTAAAAATTTAAGTTACTTTAGGGATAACAGCGTAATTTTTTTGGAGAGTTCATATCGATAAAAAAGATTGCGACCTCGATGTTGGATTAAGAGATATTTTTGGATGCAGCTGTTCAAAGGTTAAGTCTGTTCGACTTTTAAATTCTTACATGATCTGAGTTCAAACCGGTGTAAGCCAGGTTGGTTTCTATCTTTAATGAAATAAAATATTTTAGTACGAAAGGACCAAGTATTTAAATTATAAAATTTTAAAAAATTGAATTTTAGTAATTACTATTTTGGCAGATTAGTGCAATAAATTTAGAATTTATTTATGTAATTTCTATTACAAATAGTACTTGATTTTATTAGAAAGAATTTTATCTATAGTTGGAGGGTTATTATTAATTATTTGTGTATTAGTAAGAGTTGCTTTTTTAACTTTATTAGAACGAAAAGTTTTAGGGTATATTCAAATTCGTAAGGGACCTAATAAAGTAGGATTAATAGGGATTCCTCAACCTTTTTGTGATGCAATTAAATTATTTACAAAGGAACAAACTTATCCTTTGTTATCTAATTATTTATCTTATTATTTTTCTCCAGTGTTTTCTTTGTTTTTGTCTTTATTAGTGTGAATATGCATACCTATAATAATTAAATTATTTTCTTTTAATTTAGGGTTATTATTTTTTTTATGTTGTACTAGATTAGGGGTTTACACAGTTATAGTAGCAGGGTGATCTTCTAACTCTAATTATGCCTTATTGGGGGGTTTACGGGCAGTTGCTCAAACTATTTCTTATGAAGTTAGATTAGCTTTAATTCTTTTATCTTTTATTTTTTTAATTGGAAATTATAATATTATGGGATTTTATGAGTTTCAAAAAAATTTATGATTTATTGTAATTTTATTTCCAATAGCATTAGTATGATTTACAGTATGTTTAGCAGAAACTAATCGTACTCCATTTGATTTTGCTGAAGGTGAATCAGAATTAGTTTCTGGATTTAATGTAGAATATAGAAGAGGAGGATTTGCTTTAATCTTTTTAGCAGAATATTCAAGAATTTTATTTATAAGAATATTATTTTGTGTGATTTTTTTAGGGGGAGATGTATTTAGTTTAATTTTTTATTTAAAATTAACTTTTTTATCTTTTATATTTATTTGAGGTCGTGGTACTTTGCCTCGATTTCGGTATGATAAATTAATATATTTAGCTTGAAAATGTTTTTTACCTTTTTCTTTAAATTATTTATTATTTTTTATTGGATTAAAAATTTTATTAGTAATTATTTTGTTATTAAATTTATTTAGTAAAGTTAATAGAAAAGTTTATTTCTATCTTATGTTTTCAAGACATAAGCTTGTTCAAGCTCATTAACTAATTTAAAAGATTATCTCATCACTTAATAATGAGAGGATTAATTAAATAATAAAGGAAGTAAATAATTGTTAAAATTTGGCCAACTAAAACATATGGGTCTTCGACGGGCCGGGCTCCAATTCAAGTCAATAAAATTACTGTTACTGTTATTGATCAAAATAAAATTTGGTTAACTGGGTAAAATTCAATTCCTCGGAATTTACTAAAATTATAAAATGGAAGAATTATTAAAATTGCAATTGAAAGTACAAGGGCAATTACTCCTCCTAATTTATTAGGGATTGAGCGAAGGATAGCATATGCAAAAAGAAAATATCATTCTGGCTGAATGTGAATAGGAGTAACTAATGGATTAGCAGGAATGAAATTATCTGGGTCTCCTAGTAAGTAAGGATTAATTAATGTCAATAAAATTAATCCTATTAATATAATAATAAATCCGACAATATCCTTATAAGTAAAATAAGGGTGGAAAGGAATTTTATCAATATTAGAATTTAACCCGATTGGATTATTAGATCCTGTTTGATGCAAGAATAAAAGATGAATTATTGTTATAGCTAAAACAATAAAAGGAAGGATAAAATGAAAAGTAAAGAATCGGGTTAAGGTTGCGTTATCAACAGCAAACCCCCCTCAAACTCATTGAACTAAGTCAATCCCTAAGTATGGAATAGCTGATAATAGATTAGTAATAACAGTAGCTCCTCAAAAAGATATTTGACCTCATGGAAGAACATATCCTATGAAAGCTGTTCCTATTACTAAAAATAAAATGATAACTCCAATTATTCAAGTAGGGGTGAATATATATGAACCATAGTATATTCCTCGTCCCACGTGTAAATAAATGCAAATAAAAAAGAATGAAGCTCCATTAGCATGTAAAGTTCGTAATAATCAGCCATAATTAACATCTCGACAAATATGATTAACTCTATTAAAAGCTAGATTAATATCTGCTGTGTAATGTATAGCTAAAAATAACCCTGTAATAATTTGAATAATTAAACATAAGCCTAATAAAGATCCAAAATTTCATCAAGCTGAAATATTAATAGGGGCTGGTAAGTCTACTAATGCATTATTTGCAATTTTGAATAAAGGGTGTTTAATTCGAATTGGTGAGTTCATTAGTTTATAAGTCGAAGAGGCCCATAAAATATTTTTGTAATTTTTACAATTGCGATTAATGTAATTAATAAATAATTTATTAATAAAATTGTAATTAAATTTGTTGGGTAGTTATAAAGTTTATTTAAATTTGTAGAATTTTCAGAAATTAAAGAATAAGATTGAGAAAGTAAAGACATTTCATTATTTGGGATAATAAATGAAATTAATGATTTATCTATAAAAAATGAAATTGTTAATAAAAATATTAGTAATATAAATGATAAGAGGGTTAATTTTATAGATAAAGAAAATATTTCATTAGAAGCTAATGAAGTTACATAAATAAATAAAACTAGTATACCCCCCAAAAAAATTAAAAATAGGATATAAGAGAATCAAAAACTTTTTCTTACTAAGCCAGTAATTAAGCATACACAAGTTGTTTGAATTAATAGCATAAGTCCTATAGCTAAGGGATGACTTATTTGCATAAAAATAAAATTAAAAACTAGTAAAAAAGAATATAAAAATAATTGTATAATATCAAGAAATAGTTTAATTAAAATATTAATTTTGGGGATTAATGATAAAAGAATTTCTTTTTTTCTTGAAGTTTTAAAAGATTGTATCTTATTTTTGATTTACAAGACCAATGTTTTTATTAAACTATTAAAACTAATGATTATATTTAGTAGATGAATTATCCCTAGAATTTTATTAATTTTAGGATTTTTTGTTTTTGTAAGAAATCGAAAACATTTATTGTCAATATTATTAAGATTAGAATATATTGTATTAAGATTATTTTTATTATTATTTATTTATTTAAATTTATTTAATTATGAAAGATTTTTTAGAATAATATTTTTAACTTTTAGAGTTTGTGAAGGAGCTTTAGGGTTATCAATTTTAGTTTCAATAATTCGGACCCATGGAAATGATTATTTTCAATCTTTTAATGTTTTACAATGTTAATAATTATTTTATCAATAATATTTATTATTCCTATATGTTTTATAAAAAAAACTTTCTGGATGGTTCAAAATATATTTTTATATATTTCTTTTATTTATATTTTAAAATGTAATCCAATAAATTATTTTGTGAGAATTTCTTATTTTATAGGGTATGATGTTTTATCATATGGGTTAATTTTATTAAGTTTATGAATTTGTAGATTAATATTAATGGCTAGAGAATCAATTAATAAATTAAACAATTATAGTTCTTTATTTTTGTTTAATGTATTAATATTATCAATTTTTTTAGTATTAACTTTTAGAAGAATAAGATTATTTATGTTTTATTTATTTTTTGAAAGAAGATTAATTCCAACTTTATTTTTAATTTTAGGTTGAGGGTATCAACCTGAACGATTACAAGCAGGGGTTTACTTATTATTTTATACTTTATTAGTTTCTTTACCGATGTTAGTTGGAATTTTTTATTTATATAATTGAACGAAAACTATAAATTTTTATTTAATAGGAAATGAATTATTTAATTATGAAATATTATATTTTTCTATAATTTTAGCTTTTTTAGTTAAAATACCAATATTTTTAGTACATCTTTGATTACCTAAAGCACATGTTGAAGCTCCAGTGTCTGGGTCAATAATTTTAGCAGGGATTATATTAAAATTAGGAGGTTATGGTTTGTTGCGTGTATTTTCTTTTTTACAAATAATTGGATTAAAATTAAATTTCATATGAATTAGAATTAGATTAGTGGGAGGTGTCTTAATTAGACTAGTATGTTTGCGACAAACTGATTTAAAAGCACTAATTGCTTATTCTTCTGTGGCTCATATAGGAATTGTTTTATCTGGATTAATAACTATAACTTATTGAGGAATTAGAGGGTCATACTCATTAATAATTGCCCATGGGTTATGTTCTTCTGGGTTATTTTGTTTAGCAAATATTTCTTATGAACGATTAGGGAGACGAAGTTTATTAATTAATAAAGGGTTATTAAATTTTATGCCTTCAATAACGTTATGATGATTCTTATTAAGATCTGCAAATATAGCCGCTCCTCCAACATTAAATTTATTAGGAGAAATTTCTTTATTAAATAGAATTGTGAGATGATCATGAGTAAGAATAATTATGTTATCTTTATTATCTTTTTTTAGCGCTGCTTATACTTTATATTTATATGCTTATAGACAACATGGGCGAATTTATTCTGGGGTTTATAGTTGTAGAAATGGGAACATGCGAGAGTATTTACTATTATTTTTGCATTGATTTCCATTAAATTTATTAATTATAAAAAGAGATATATGTTTATTTTGATTGTATTTAAATAGTTTAATAAAAATATTGATTTGTGGTGTCAATGATATGAATTAATTCATTTTAGATCGTGAAATATTTATCAATTTGTAGAATTAGTTTTATTACTTTAATTTCTATAAGAATAAGATTATTTTTAATAAGATTAAATTTTATATTAAATGAATATGTAATTTTTTTAGAGTGAGAAGTAATTACTTTAAATTCTTCAAGAATTGTTATAACTTTTTTATTTGATTGAATAAGATTAAGATTTATATCTTTTGTATTATTAATTTCTTCTTTAGTTATTTATTATAGAAAAGAATATATAAGAAGAGATATATTTATTAATCGTTTTATTATTTTAGTTTTGTTATTTGTTTTATCAATAATATTTTTAATCATTAGCCCAAATTTAATTAGAATTTTATTAGGATGAGATGGGTTAGGATTAGTATCTTATTGTTTAGTAATTTATTTTCAAAATGTGAAATCATATAATGCAGGGATATTGACTGCATTGTCAAATCGAATTGGGGATGTAGCTTTATTATTGGCAATTGCTTGAATATTAAATTATGGAAGTTGAAATTATATTTTTTATTTAGAAGTTATAAAAGAAAGAAATATTATAATAATTATTGGCTCATTAGTAATATTAGCAGCTATAACTAAAAGAGCTCAAATTCCTTTTTCATCATGATTACCAGCAGCTATAGCTGCTCCTACCCCAGTTTCTGCTTTAGTTCATTCTTCAACTTTAGTGACTGCAGGGGTTTATTTATTAATTCGTTTTAATATTTTATTTATTGATACTTTTATAGGTCAGTTTTTATTATTAATATCTGGATTAACGATATTTATAGCTGGGATAGGGGCTAATTTTGAATTTGACTTAAAAAAAATTATTGCTTTGTCTACTTTAAGACAGTTGGGTTTAATAATAAGAATTTTATCCATAGGATTTTTAAAGTTGGCTTTTTTTCATTTATTAACTCATGCTTTATTTAAGGCTTTATTATTTATATGTGCTGGAGCAATTATTCATAATATAAATAATTCTCAAGATATTCGTTTAATAGGTGGATTAAGAGTTCATATACCTTTAACTTCTTCTTGTTTTAATGTGGCTAATTTAGCATTATGTGGGATACCTTTTTTAGCTGGGTTTTATTCAAAGGATATAATTTTAGAAATTGTTTCTTTAAGAAATATTAATATATTTTCTTTTATTTTATATTTTTTTTCAACTGGGTTAACTGTATGCTATTCATTACGGTTAGTATATTATTCAATAACAGGGGATTTAAATTGTGGCTCTTTAAATTTATTGAATGATGAGGGGTGAATTATATTAAAGGGTATATTAGGATTATTATTTATAAGAATCGTTAGAGGGAGAATATTAAATTGATTAATTTTTCCTACCCCTTTAATAATTTGTTTACCTTATTATTTAAAATTTTTAACTTTATTTGTATGTATTTTAGGAGGGGTTTTAGGTTATTTAATCTCTAATGTATCTTTATATTTTGTTAATAAGGCTATAAAAAATTATAGCATTACTTTATTTTTAGGTTCAATATGATTTATACCTTATATTTCAACTTATGGAGTCATTAAAAGTCCATTAATTTTAGGAAAAGTAGTCTCTAAAAATTTTGATCAAGGGTGATCCGAATTTTTTGGAGGACAAAATTTATATAGCTCTTTAATTTATTATTCTCGTATTAATAATATAATTCAAAATAATAATTTAAAAATTTATTTAATAATTTTTGTATTATGAATTTCTGTACTTTTATATTTTTATATTATTTTATATTCAAATAGCTTATATGTAGAGTATGACATTGAAGATGTTAGGGAGATTAATTTAATCTTTGAATGTTAATAATTAAATTAAGTAATTTATAAAAAAAGAATTTTATTTTTACAATGAAAATGTAAGGTTTTTATTAAACTATATAAACAGAAGTATAAATGGAATTTAACCATTAAAGAAAAAAGTTAGCAGCTTTTACTTGAACTTCATACTTCTTTAATTGGAATTAAATTATTCAATTATATCATTAACAGTGATAGGCCTCTTTTTGGCTTCAATTAAAGAATAAGGGTAAAATTACCTAAAATTAGGTCGAAACTAATCGCAATAAATCGCTTCATATTCAAGGTAGATTGAAAATTCAATACTTTTTGAATGCAAATCAAATGTTATGTTTAACTACAACCCTAATTTGATCAATTTAGCATTCCTTGATTTCATTCATGATATAAACCGATTAATAAAATAATAATAAATAGAATAGAAGTTAAAGATCATACTATTAAATTTGAAGTAGTTAAAATTAATACTATAGGTAAAATTAAAGCAATTTCTACATCAAAAATTAAGAAAATAATAGTAATTAAAAAAAATCGTAGAGAAAATGGTAATCGAGAGGATGATTTAGGGTCAAATCCACATTCAAATGGGGATCTTTTTTCTCGGTCTGTTAAAGATTTTTTTGAGAGGATAGAGGCTAAAAATATAACAACATTAGATAAAATTAAAATAAAACTAGTTATACAAAGAATTATGAAAATTATTTATACTATTAATAATAGACCTTATGATTGGAAGTCAAATATACTTTGTATACTATATAAATAAATTAAATTATCCTCCTCATCAGTAAATTGAAATATAAAGGAATAATCATACAATATCAACAAAATGTCAGTATCATGCGGCTGCTTCAAATCCAAAATGATGCGTTTTAGAAAAATGATTATTTAAATGACGAATTAAACAAATTAATAAAAAGGTTGTTCCGATTAACACATGAAGCCCATGGAATCCTGTTGCTATATAAAAGGTAGACCCATAAACAGCATCTGCAATAGTGAAAGGGGCTTCAATGTATTCATAAGCTTGAAGTATTGTAAAATAAATTCCTAATAAAACGGTAAAAAAAAGTCCTTGAGTAGTTTGAGAGTGATTTCCTTCTATTAAACTATGGTGAGCTCAAGTAACGGTCACTCCTGAAGCCAATAAAATAGCCGTATTTAACAAAGGAATTTGAAAAGGATTAAAAGGAATAATTCCTATTGGAGGTCATGAAGCTCCTAGTTCAATCGCAGGTGATAATCTTCTATGAAAAAAAGCTCAAAAAAATGAAACAAAAAATAAAATTTCCGAAAGAATAAATAAAATTATTCCTCATCGTAATCCAATTGTAACTGGATAGGTATGAAGACCTTGAAATGTTCCTTCCCGAGAAATATCTCGTCATCATTGATAAGCTGTTAAAATTGTGATAACATTTCCCATAATAAATAAAGATATATCATATTGGTGGAATCATTTAACTATTCCTGATACTATAGTTATTACTCCGATTGCTCCTGTTAAAGGTCAGGGGCTATAATCAACTAAATGAAATGGATGATTAGAATGTGTTGACATTAATTTACTTCTCTAGAATATAAAGTTCTTAAAACTGCAAATACATAAGACTGAATAATAGCTACAGCTGATTCTAAAACTAATAAAGCAATTTGCCCAATTAATAGCAAAGAAATAATTAAATATGATAAAGAAGGACCTGTATTTCCTAAAAGAGTTAATAATAAATGTCCAGCAATTATATTAGCTGCTAGTCGCACAGCTAAAGTACCAGGTCGAATTACATTTCTAATAGTTTCAATACATACCATAAATGGTATTAAAACTGCTGGAGTTCCTTGAGGAACTAAGTGAGCAAATATATGTTGAGTATGATTAATTCACCCATAAACTATAAAACTAAGTCAAAGTGGTAGTGCTAAAGTTAATGTTAACGTTAAATGACTAGTTCTAGTAAAAATATAAGGAAATAGGCCTAAAAAATTATTAAATAAAATCATTGAAAATAAAGAAACAAAAATAAAAGTTCTTCCGTTATGACCTGCTGGTCCTAAAAGAGTTTTAAATTCTTTATGAAGTGTTAACAATACATTATTTCATAAAATATGATGTCGAGAAGGTATAAATCAATAAAATGACGGAATTAATAAAATACCAATAAATGTTCTTATTCAATTTAATGATAAATTAAAAATTCTAGAAGAAGGATCAAAAACTGAGAATAAATTAGTTATCATTTTCAATTAAGAGAATTTGATTTAAAAGAATCAAGTTTGAAAGTTTTAGGTGAAGAAGGTAAAATTGAATAGTAATTTATTATATTAAACAAAATAAATGTTAATGAAAAAATAATAAATAAGCTTAATCAACCAATAGGGGCTATTTGAGGGATTAAAAAATATTAAAAAAATTAATAATTTTAGTTTGACATACTAATGTTATGTATTTAACTAATTTTTTATTGAATAAATATTCATTAGAAGTAATTGCTAATTTACTATAGAATGGTTTAAGAGACCAGTACTTGCTTTCAGTCATCTAATGAAGAGTTTAAATTATTTGAAATTCATTTAATAAAATAATTAGAAGGAACACTTTCGATGACGATTGGTATAAATCTATGATTTGCTCCACAAATTTCTGAACATTGCCCATAAAATAATCCTGGACGATTTATTAAAAAATTAGTTTGATTTAAGCGACCTGGGGTCCCATCTACCTTAACACCTAAAGCTGGGACTGTTCAAGAATGGATTACATCAGCTGCAGTAACTAAAATTCGAATTTGTGAATTAATGGGAAGAACAACACGGTTATCTACATCTAATAAACGGAATCCATCTACAGGAAGTTCATTTGTAGGGATTATATAAGAGTCAAATTCAACATTTAAGAAATCTGAATATTCATAACTTCAGTATCATTGATGGCCAATTGATTTAAGAGTAATAGAAGGTTCATTAATTTCATCAAGTAAATATAATAATCGAAGTGAAGGGAAAGCAATGAATAAAAGAATAATAGCTGGTAAAATTGTTCAAATTACTTCAATAGTTTGTCCATGCAATAAAAATCGATTAGTATAACTATTATAGAATAATATAATTATTAAATAACCAACTATTACAGTAATTATTACTAAAATTAATAAAGCGTGATCATGAAAAAAGGTTAATTGTTCTATTAAAGGAGAGGCACTATCTTGAAGTCCTAAATTTGATCATGTAGACATTAATTTTTCTAATAAAAGTTAAAATACTTTATATATGGAGCTTAAATCCATTGCACTAATCTGCCATATTAGAAATTTGTTAAAAGAGGTAATTCAGAATAACTATGTTCAGCAGGAGGAATATTTTGGTATCATTCAATAGAAGAATTTAATTGAACAGGATAAATAACTTGTCGATGTGTTACTATACTTTCTCAAATAATAAATAAGAAAAATAAAATTCCTAATAATGAAATAGAAGAACCAATAGTTGAAACAATATTTCATGCTGTGTATGCATCAGGGTAGTCAGAATAACGTCGAGGTATTCCGGCTAACCCTAAAAAATGTTGAGGGAAAAAAGTTAAATTTACACCAATAAATATAATAATAAATTGTCTTTTTAGTCATTTAGGGTTTATTGTTAGTCCTGTAAATAAAGGATATCAATGAATAAATCCAGCTATAATTGCAAAAACTGCTCCTATTGATAGAACATAATGAAAATGAGCTACAACATAATATGTATCATGAAGAATGATATCAATTGAAGAATTAGCTAATACAACTCCTGTAAGTCCTCCTACTGTAAATAAAAAAACAAACCCTAAAGCTCAAAGAATTGCAGGGGAATAAGAAATTTGTGTTCCATGAAGAGTTGCTAATCAACTGAAAATTTTAATTCCAGTTGGGACAGCAATAATTATAGTTGCTGAGGTAAAATAAGCTCGGGTGTCTACATCTATTCCTACTGTAAATATATGATGGGCTCATACAATAAATCCTAATAGCCCAATAGCAAGTATAGCATAAATTATACCTAAAGATCCAAATGTTTCCTTTTTACCTGATTCTTGGCTAATAATATGAGAAATTATTCCAAATCCTGGTAAAATTAAAATATAGACTTCAGGGTGTCCAAAAAATCAAAATAAATGTTGATAAAGAATTGGGTCTCCTCCTCCTGCGGGATCAAAAAATGAAGTATTTAAATTTCGATCGGTTAATAATATAGTAATTGCTCCAGCTAAAACAGGAAGAGATAATAATAATAATAAAGCAGTAATAGCAACTGATCAGACAAATAAAGGTATTCGATCAAATGTAATTCCTGTAGATCGTATATTAATTACTGTAGTAATAAAATTTACAGCTCCTAAAATAGAAGAAATTCCTGCTAAGTGAAGTCTGAAAATTGCTAAATCAACTGAAGCTCCTCCATGTGCAATTCCAGAAGAGAGAGGGGGGTAAACTGTTCATCCAGTTCCAGCTCCATTTTCCACTATTCTACTCACTAATAATAATGTAAGAGAAGGAGGTAAAAGTCAAAATCTTATATTATTTATTCGAGGAAAAGCTATATCAGGGGCTCCAAGTATTAATGGGACTAGTCAATTCCCAAATCCTCCAATTATAATTGGCATAACTATAAAAAAAATTATTACAAAAGCATGAGCTGTTACAATAACATTATAAATTTGATCATCTCCAATTAATGCACCAGGATGTCCTAGTTCTGCTCGAATTAAAATTCTTAAAGAAGTCCCTACTATTCCTGCTCAAGCTCCAAATAAAAAGTATAAAGTTCCAATATCCTTGTGATTTGTTGAAAATAGCCATTGTCGCGATTAAATGGCTGAAGATTAGGCGATAAACTGTAAATTTATTTATAAGAGAATACTCTTTTTAATCAAAGTAAATCTTATACTATAGGCTTTATAGTCAATAATGACATTAGACTGCAATTCTAAAGGAGTAAATTTTACTAAAGCTTATTTAAACTTTAAGATTTAAAAGATTGTACTTATATTTATAGCTTTGAAGGCTAATAGTTTGGTTAACTTAAAATCTTAATTTATTTAAATCATAAAATAAATTAATGAGATTCAAATTAACCCAAATCTTGAAAAATAAGTAAATCTAAGGGAAACTACAGATATTTTATTACTAAATAAAGAAAATTCTATTCAATTAGGTTCTGGGTAGCTAAGTATAAATGCTGCAAAACATAATCGTAAGTAGAAAAATAAAGTAATCAATGTCATTGTGGTTAATAAAGTCATTAAAAATATTTGTCTATTAATGGAAAGTATTTGAATAACTAATCATTTAGGGATAAATCCTAAAAATGGGGGTAACCCTCCTAGAGATAATAAATTTAAAAATCAACTAAATTTTAAAATTATTGAATTAGTAAATATAGAAAATAGTTGATTAATATGAAAAAGATTTCATATATTAAAAAATATAATTAAATTTATAGATAAAAATGAGTAAAATAAAAAATAAATAATCCATAAATTTTCTCTAGAAAATATTGCAGAAATTATTCACCCTAGGTGATTAATTGATGAATAAGCTATTAATTTTCGTAAAGAAGTTTGATTCAATCCTCCTAATGATCCAATAATTGAAGATAAAATAATACAAATTATTATTATAAATTTTATTGGGATATAAGAAATTAATATTAAAGGTGCAATTTTTTGTCAGGTTATTAAAATTAGTCTATTAATTCAAGAAAGCCCTTCTATTACATTAGGAAACCAAAAATGGAAAGGAGCTGTTCCTCTTTTTAGTAAAAGAGCAGAAAGAATTATTAGACCGGAAAAATTTTTGTTTAAATTAATAAATAAATTATTTTCTATAAGAAAAAGAATAATTGCAAATAACAAGACAGAGGAGGCTAAAGCTTGGGTTAAAAAATATTTTAAAGATGCTTCAGTAGATATTAAATTATTTGAATCTCTTATTAGGGGGATAAAAGATAATAAATTAATTTCTAAACCTATTCATGCTCCGATTCAAGAATTAGCCGAAACTGTAATTATTGTTCCTGTAATTAAAATTATTCTAAATATAATTTTTGAAGAATTATTAAAAATTAAAAAAAAAAGGATTAAAACCTTTATAAACGGGGTATGAACCCGGTAGCTTAATTAGCTTATTTTTTTAGTATATTTTAGTGTAAGATGCACAAAAGTTTTTGATACTTTTAGGAATAGTTTAATTCTATTAAATATAATACAAAATATAATAAGTGTAATAAAATTACATGATCTATTCTATCAAAATAGCCCTTTTATCAGGCAACTTATT